AATAGGATCCCCTAATACATTACAAAATTTCGCTTTAGCCAATGATCTAATCATTGGAATAATTGGAACTATTATATCAAGTTTTTTGCTAAAAATTTCTATTAAAAATGTATTTTGCAGCATTTGACTCCGTACCACTGAACGATTTACCCGCACATTTAAAAAATAGCCTAAAAGCTGAAATGAATGTTCGGATAATTGGTTTATATTGATCGTTCTTGGTTGAGACCAAACATAAAAAAAACCTTGCCATAAATGAATAAAATAATGTTTCCATTTATTCATCAAAAAAGGCGAATTCTTTGAAGCCAGAATGCATTTTCCTTGATATCTAACATAATGAATGAGAGGATCCTTGAAGAATGTTAAAGTATACGAAAAATCCTTAGCAAAAACTTCTACAAGATGTTCTCTTTTTGCATAAAAAAAAATTCGTTCAAAAAAAACGCTAAAAGATTTTAATCGTAAATGAGAGGATTTATTACGTAGAAAAAGGAAGATAGATTCATATTCACATACATAAAAATGATAGAGGAACAAGAATAATCTCGAATTACTTTTTGAAAAAGTAGAAATCGAGTTTTTGGTAGTAATAAAACGATTCCAATTACTAAAATTATAAAGAAACAATCGTAATAAATGAAAAAAGGGGGCATCTTTCACCCAGTATCGAAGGATTTGAACTAAGATTTCCAGATGGATAGGATATGGTATTCGTATATCTGACACATAATTTAAATATGTAAATTTATCCTCCAAAAAGGGAAAAATGGAATGAATTGATCTCAAATTTTTATAAGATTTTATGATTTCTGCCTCCTCTAAGGAAGAGCTTAATTCTAGGAAAAATGGAATTTCCACGACGATGGCAAAACCCTCTGATATTATTTGAGAATAAAAATTTTTATTATAGCCCCAAAATGGATTTTTGTTAGAATCATTAGCCGAAATGATTAAATGATTCTGTTGATACATTCGAGTAATTAAACGTTTTACAATTAGTAAACTATATTTACTGTCAGAACCTACATTTTCCACAAAAATGGATCTATTAAAATTATGACTATAAGCAAGTCCATAAATATACTCCCGAAAAATAAGTGGGTATAGGAAGTCCTGTTGGCGAGATCTAGCTCGTTCTAAATATACTTGATATTCCTTCATTTTAGAAATTCTATTTGGTCAAAGGATCAGAGATTCATTGGATTATCAAATGATACATAGTGCGATACAGTCAAAACAAGGTATTCTATATATATATTAGAATTGAAAAAAAAAAAACAAATATGAATAGATACCTAGAAAACAAGTTAAAACCCATTAATGGACTATCTCCGCTCGCTTGTTCCATCTAATTGTTCTAGGACAACAAGCTAGTTAGAAATCCTTTATTTTTTGGACCAATCGCTCTTTTGATTTTGGAAAAAAAATATCTTTATCAATATACTCTTTCTTCTACACATTTATTGCTACCCCATAACATAATGGAGAATAGCTAATAATTAGGACTCATAACAAAAATCCTTAATCCATTCGTTGGAAAAACTTTTCCCACAGCACGCACTAATCCTTTTTTAACGTATAATTAGATGTGGTAATCATTCAAATAAAAAATGAAAGCTCGTTGCTTTTTGTTTCCCTATAATTGGAGCATCTAAGCTCTATCCTTTTATTAATTAAACCCAACTGAATTCATTTGTTCCGAGCCAACAATTCAAACTAAAATTTGGGCCGGGTCCAAGAAAAATTTTTAGAATTCACCATTGATACGACATGCTGCTTTTTCCATTCATTCCTTTCTGGATCAGTCGTGGTCTTACAAACCCTACCGATGGTATGGATGAACCAATTAGTTCATAGAAATGTGTAAAAAATGGAGTCGCACTTAAAAGCCGAGTACTCTACCATTGAGTTAGCAACCCTAAAAAAAAAATAGAAGGATGTGTATATCCAATCGCAATAAAAAAAAAAGTATAGAATTCTTTAATATTAAATATTAAAAAAATGTTGCATATTACATTAAATTATAATGAAAAAACTTCTTGTTTGATACAAACTAAATACAGCGAATCCATTATTTGACGAAGTAAAAATAAATCTATGTAACATGAGTCAATCCATCCTTTTATTCACGATCGTATTATATTTGTTTGATACACTGTTGTCAATGTTGAAAAATAAAAAATACAATCGAGAAAACAAATATAAAAATATTTATATTCTAATTTTTTATTTTTCAATAAAAATTATTTCTATTTAATTCATTTAATTCATTCTATTATATATTATATTAATATATTCAATTAGAATGCTATAATTATTAATTATACTATATCTATTCCAAATCAAAAAATAGAAATTAAATAGAAAAAATATACCAATCCGAAAGATCCATAGGATTCATTATAGATACAAGAAGTATTTTTGTATTGTGTATTTTATTCGGCTCAATCCTTTTAGTAAAAGATTGGGCCGAGTTTAATTGAAATTAATAGAACGA